GAGGATGAATCAAATAAGGGTTTCCTTAGAAAAGGATTCTATCAAAAAAGATTCTATCAAAAAGGCAAAAAAGATTCTATCAAAAAGGATTCTATAAAAACAATGATAACTAGATACGAATAGAAGAAGAAAAGAAGGAAATAAAAAAACATAGTATAGAAAAGATATCCAAAATGATATAGAAATCATTATCCTACCCTTATTTTTTATTTCCTTAATTTAATTGAATTTCATTTGATTAGGGCAAAACCTCTGCCTTTTTTAAAATATCCTGAACAGTTCCTGTAGGTTGAGCACCTTTTTCAAGGAAATAGAGAATAGCGGGAACGTTTAAATAAGTTTGATTCTTGATCGGATCATAAAAACCCACTTTCTGAAGATCTCTTCCTTCTCTTCGGGATCGAACATCAATTGCAACGATTCGATAGACGGCTCATCGGGATAGATGTAGATGAAAAAGAACCCCCCCCCCCTAGAACCGTATAGGAAGTTTTCTCCTCGTACGGCTCGAGAAAAAATGATGTTTTGTCTATGGATAAAATTAGAATTAGAATAAATAGAAAATCTGTAAAATGAATTATTCTATAATATAATTTCAAATTTCAATTTAACTCATAGTCATTTTTATTTAGCTGCGTTGCTGAAAAAAAATCATTTGTACTCATAACTCAAGTTCAATAATATAATAATAATATAATAATAATAATTCTCAAATATATTAAAGATTTTTAAGATATTTTTTTATTGAGTGGTCTTTAACCCACCGTTTTTGTCTCGTTTAAAATTTATTTGGATTCTTTATTCGGATCCGTGAGACAATTGAAGTGGTGTTTCCTTGTTCTGGGATCCTTTATTTTTGTTTTAAATCATTGGGTTTAGACATTACTTCGGTGCTTCTTAATCCTTTCAAAATGGTAGCAACATACCCCTTTTGGGATTTCTTTCTATCAAAGAATCATACCGAGGTTGATTCATGCGCGATACACTGTCGATCGAAAAAGTTTTAGCCGTTCCAACAATTTTGAAAATTTGTTGGAATGGAATCCTTTCGATTTCTATATCGAAGATATACTTACGAAGTTGTTCCAATTTATTAATTGGCATTAACCCTAGATCGTTGCCCCTGAGAAATTAATAAATACTTTCTACTCGAGCTCCATCATGAACTATTTACATTAGAACCCAATAAAAAAAGAAGGGTTCTAGTAGAATAGAACAAACGACGTCGAGCCAAGAGCACCTTCATTCCTATATAAAATGGTGGATGTAACAATAAGAATCCACACCGGATCATGTCCTTCAAGTCGCACGTTGCTTTCTACCACATCGTTTTAAACGAAGTTTTACCATAACATTCCTCTAATTTGGAACCAGTATGGAATTGATTCAATTATGGAATCATGAATAGTCATTGGTTCAGTCGGTACAGAGACATAGTTATTTATATTTAATAGAGAATATCTACACAGATAATAAAGATTTTTCTGAATAAATTTTAGCAAAATGCCGTCTTTTTTTGTCTGAATATAACATTTTTCTATAAATCTCTATCTCAAAAAAATATCTAACAGAAATATTAAGAAATCCAAATATAGAAATAACATAACTAACAGAAATCGCACAAATAAAATAAATAAATAAATTCTATTTGACTCTGCCTCTTCAAGTGACTCAATAAGATAGACTGACCATTTTCAACTTCCCAACCTAGAAGGAATCATTACAAATCTTGATAGTTGAAAAAGTTTTCTACTTCTACATCATTCTTTGAGTCAAGTTTTACTCCTTTTTATTATCATAAAAAAGCAAGATCTCTCTTTCTTTTCAAATGGAATTGTCAATGATGCAAAGCAAATAAGCTAAATAGATCGAACAATAAAAAGAAATATCATTGTTAAATATTTAAATTTTCATATTTTAGGGATGCAATTTAGTTTTCACAAAAATGGAAACACTATTGTCACTGAAATAGGATAACCATACATACCTATAGGCTAAGCACTTCCTCGTTTTATATGTATTTTCATATTTTTTTAACCTGAGGTTAAGTAATCTTTTTCCAACTGTGATCTATGCCCCATTTTCTATGGGTCACAAAAGGGTTCAGTTACTTTTGCATGTCATTTGAACTCGATTTAGTTTGGTTTGTGAAAAAGTCAGATATGATTCCGCGAAGAATAAAAAAAGTCTATCCAAACCTTGAAACAGAACCTTGTTGAACAAAAAAGAAGTATTAGAATACAATGGATATGCTCTGGGACGGAAGGATTCGAACCTCCGAATAGCGGGACCAAAACCCGTTGCCTTACCGCTTGGCTACGCCCCATTTCTATTTTTATTGGATACTTATACTATTAAAGAATAATATTGGTATTAAGTGTTCGTCAATTCCAGTCCAACTATAGAAAATCTTTATTCTTTATAGAATCTATTATAGATTCGTGCTAGGATTTTGGCATGTGTATCTCTAGAATTAATTCAATGGAATTTATTGATCATTACATATAATTCAATTAAGATATTGTATGAAAGTATGATTTCTTCTATTCTCCTTTGAGAATCGGAGGATTTTTGATTGAGCGGAAAAAGAAGGATTTTTTGTCTACCTTACTTTACTTCATTTTTCCTTATATCAATAACTCAATCAAAATGCAATTATCTCGACGAAAAAAATGTCTGTTATGCTTAATATCTTTAGTTTGATCTGTCTTAATTCTGCCCTTTATCCGAGTAGTCTTTTCTTGGCCAAATTGCCCGAAGCCTATGCTTTTTTGAATCCAATCGTAGATGTTATGCCAGTCATACCCCTGTTCTTTTTTCTTTTAGCCTTTGTTTGGCAAGCTGCTGTAAGTTTTCGATAAGATCTTTAATACTATCCTAGAAAATTCATATTTATTCGAGAAAAATTATAACAATTGATAAGATCAAATAAGTCTGACAGTATGAACCTTCGATTCAAACATTGAAATTCTCGGATAGCCACGAGACGCCCTATTTCCTGATTTTAATCCTTTTTACGGCGAAATACCTTATTAGCTTCGGGTCCCTTACAATATCTAATTTGGGTATGAAAGTGATTTGTGGTAATCAAAGACTCTGATTACAAATTTCAACTTCATTTGAATTTCTGAACATTCTTTTCTATTTCTAGAATTCTTTTCTTGGTGTCAAAATAGGATATGTGATATAAAAATGGAGGATCTATTGTCTTTTCTCGTTTTTCTTTTTCAAAAAATGATCTTGGAGGTTGTGTAATGCTTACTCTCAAACTTTTCGTTTATACAGTAGTAATATTCTTTGTTTCTCTCTTCATCTTTGGATTCCTATCCAATGATCCAGGACGTAATCCTGGACGTGAAGAATAATTTTTTTGTTTTTATTGCTTGATTTTATAATTTTCTTAAGATTTTTTTTAGCTATTCCACACATTTAACAAGGAAAAAATAAAAAGGGGTTTGCAAAATTTGAAAGAAAAAATGGAAACTCATCAACGGAAACGGAAAGAGAGGGATTCGAACCCTCGGTACGAATAACTCGTACAACGGATTAGCAATCCGCCGCTTTCGTCCACTCAGCCATCTCTCCCAATTGAAAAAGATAATTACTATGTTACATTACACATCAAGTAAGGATTAAAGAAAGTATTTCTTTCACATTCTTTATCGTTATTATATAATTAGCAATTCAATTTAGATGCTCGAAAGATCCAAATAGAAAGATAAATAAAGAACACCTTCTTTCTTTTATTTTGTTCGAAGTGCCTTTTGGGCCTGGCCCGGTCAATACCCAGCCAGGCCTTTTTTTGTTCCAACGAATTCCCTTTATTTATAGGCAACATACTATAATATAAATAGCCAATTTGGTATCTGTATAAGAATATCCGTTCTGGGGTTTACATATACCTATAATTTTTGTTATAATGGAAATTGAGAAGGATTTTTGATTAAAAAAATAAATTAAGTATGTATCAAAAAATTTTTGCTTATTCTTATGTCATTAGGCAAACCAAAATTTATATTCAAATCCAAGAATAATTCACGAATTGTCAGTCAATAAATAGTTAATGGTTCCCATAAATTTAGGCTTTTTGAGTGAAAATATACATTTGATTTTTCAATATAAAAGTGAGTGGAAGTTTGTGTGTTTTGAGATACTATACAATCAATCGAAGGGGCAGATCAAATACAATCAAAAGGGGAAAAACGGTTTCTTTTCTAATTTTTTCTAAATTTAGAAAAAAGGATTAAAAAGGGATGCAAGTACAATAAACTCAAGTTTACTAATACAACTCAAAAAGGGAAATTTTTATCCTATTGTGTATCGTTTTGGCGGCATGGCCGAGTGGTAAGGCGGGGGACTGCAAATCCTTTTTCCCCAGTTCAAATCCGGGTGCCGCCTCATCAACAAACGAATCGAAATCTCTTGTTCTGTTCCGCTATTTTTTTATGTTCTGGGGATTTTGTAAAAGATTGGAAATCTTTGAATCTAAAATTCAAAGAAAGATTATAATGGTCGAAGCAAGACTTCCAGATTCTCTTCTACTGCTAATGTAATGTCTATTGATTGGGTCTTGAATTACATTGGATAACCGGCCGAGAATTCCACTACTAGTTGGGAAAGTACTTTCTATACTGTAATCTACATATATAGACTCGCGAGAATCTCTGAGTGTTCAGGCATTCAATCACTATTAGATTGAGATTGGATAGATAATTTACCTTTTATAGAAAATAAAAAAAAAAGCCCAAAACAATTTTTACCCCTCGTCAAGAGTATAATATACTATATCCCAACTCCTTCAGAGAGACAATCGGGAAAGGGTACGGATTATAAATCATATAGGAATTTTTAAAATCCATTTATTTGATTGATTCATCAATAGTGTTCGCCCAGAATCCCTTTTTGACTCTGGACCATTCATTCTACTATTATTAGTGAGCAATAATGGAATAATTCTATCATAGAGATAAGGGACATAATTCACATGGATATAGTAAGTCTCGCTTGGGCTGCTTTAATGGTAGTCTTTACTTTTTCCCTTTCACTCGTAGTATGGGGAAGAAGTGGACTTTAGAAGCACTCCTAATTTAGTTGAGAAATGAAAAGGTATCAATTGTTTTATAGATCGTTCTGCAACGCATTCTTTATTTAAATTGAAATAATTTTCAAATAAAAATATCTTCATTTCGAAATTCCATTAGATTCTAGTGGAGAAATGTATTCTATAACAGTAAAACAATTATTTCAGATTCATTGGAAGTTTTCAGATTCATTGGAATATAAATATATATATATATATATATAAATGTATGAAAGAAAAGATTGGGTCCTACGTCAATTCCAAATATGGATTAATAACTACATATATTGAATTGAAGATTGAAGATAGAAGCTAATATAGCATACCCTTTTTATTAGAAAGTCAAGTACAACTTTATACACTACTATAACACTAATAGAGAGTATGGTAAGTAATAAAGCAATTTCTTACTTACCATACTCTCGGATCTCATAGAATATCGCCGATTATAGCCCCTTGATTTCAGCAAAAATAGAATACTTTTCTTTTGATTTCTTCAAAGAATTCAGAAGTCGAGTTTCATTTAAAGTAATTAATTAATTATTTTGACTTACTGTTTTTACGTAAATTATAAGTAGAAAAGCAGTAGGAACTAAAATGAACAGTGCAGTAGCAATAAATGCAAGAATATTTACTTCCATAATCTCATCGTTTTTTTTTATTTCACAATACAATAACTCGGGATTTAATCCCATAGAGATGATAAATCTTTCACCTGTCAATTCAATGAATGCATTACCTATCGATGATATTGAATCGGATCAATATCATGAATAACAATATCTGAGCTATTAAATTAATTAGTCGTGGAGAATTAATAGTATATAACATATGAAGATCTTTTATCCATACCGAATCCAAGATAGGATTCCCGGACCAATCAAAAATTCCTTTATTTATCCTTCTTTTCTGTTCTTTCTTTTCTATAACCTACCTTAGGTCTTCCTTCTAGAACCATCAAATGAAGTATAATCTAACCCGTCCGTTTCCATTAACTACAAAACCCCACCAACAAACAATACAAGCGAAGTGGAAAAAGACAGGAATTAGGTTTTAAATTTTAGTGATCCTCTTTTCTTTGGAAGACAAAACAAAGAAGTATGAGAAAGACGAGTCGCGGCCGAAAAGATGAAATATTCTGTCAACTTCACTATTTTAGTTATTTTCATTTTATTTTAGGGTGTGTTCTTTCTTCGAGAGAATCCTGAAAAAAAAAAAATAGAGGGAAACCCCTTCGGAATTCAATTATTCTCTCTGTCCCTTCATTTCACAGAAAATGGAGAGGCGAATTGATGTACTTATTGGATCCGTCGGGACTGACGGGGCTCGAACCCGTAACATCCGCCTTGACAGGGCGGTGCTCTAGCCTATTGAACTACAATCCCAGGGAAATAAGAAGAGATCTAGCAGAAAATTTAGATTCTTTTTTTTATTCTCTTGTCTTGTATCAGGTATTTCTTAAGAACAAGAGGGTTATACCATCTGATAGTAGATTGGCGAATTGTTGGGCCGAGCTGGATTTGAACCAGCGTAGACATATTGCCAACGAATTTACAGTCCGTCCCCATTAACCACTCGGGCATCGACCCAACGCCTAATTCATTTTAGACGTTCCATAATCAACTTCCTTTCGTCTCCCAAGTAGACTTGACAAATACATATCACTTGAAATCAAATATAACATTTGATATAAAATAGAAAGTCTCTTCTGAGTAGACTAATAGAAGGACTTGACAAATACGGATCACTTGATAGAAAATCCCACTCCTATAGTCTTTAGTCTTGGTATACCCCCAGAGGGACTTGAACCCTCGTTTTCTCCGTGAAAGAGAGAGGTCGTAACCACTGGACCATAGGGGCCTATGCCACCTTCATTCATAAATCAACTAGAAATAGGTAATAAGACAAATACCATAGGTAACTAAGGCCACCTTAACTTAATATAACTCAGGCCTGGAGCCGCCTTTAGGATTTAGGTGATGCATAGTATATAAATAAAAGGGAAAAACTCGTTAACTATTCTGAGGATTAATGGTAATCAAACTTTACCATTAAACTATACAATCTTGAAACTTGATTTCATTGGTCTTTCTCGTCTTTATCTTTCTGATTCCCAAAGGGTTATGCGTTGGATCCAAGATCCTTCACTCCGCAGTAGATTCAAGGTGGTTTACCAAACTATGATTTGTTCGGTCAAATTATATTGAGCCCTAAGTCATACTGTCAATTAACGACACGACAGGACAGGACAAGAGGGCAATAAAAGAAGAGAGAAGACGGAGATCTAGATTAGCTATACCCGCGTTAATAATAATATAAGTTAATAAATACAACATTCATACAGTTTTCTGGTATTCAATATTGAAGTAGATTAGAATATCTATGCCGTTATTATACATTATAATATAATTAATAAGTTT